TCAGTATCAGTATAATAATAATGTAATGGAGTAATGTATTGTGTTCTTAGTGACTTTTTACTAGAAATATTTTTTTCTATTTGAGGGGAGAATAGAAATACTACGGCTGTAATTTTATGAAAAACCCAAAGCCCCTTATCGGATTTGAACCGATGACTTACGCCTTACCATGGCGTTACTCTACCACTGAGTTAAAGGGGCTTATTTCATTGAATTCCTGAATAGATCGCTATGTCGATAATATATTTCTATGTACATATTATATTACATACATATTACATATCATATACAGAAGATATATATATACAGAATACAGAAGTACAGACAGCGGCAGTAGACTCTTGGTTGCTAGTGTCTTATTCTTGAATAATAGTCTTGAATAAGAAAATCTTGAATATAATAAAATAGATTTACCTAGCAAATCTGGTATAAAATCCAATATACTGTTTCAAGATCAAAGCGCATTACTTTATTTTTATTGACTGAATCGAGAATAAAAATAACGTTCACTTGCATCTACACCGACCTAAATTTAATGATATTTAATCAAATCCTAGAATGAAGAGATTATACTTGTACTGTCCCCCGAACTCAAAAATTTTGATAATTTCTTAATCATGCTTATTAATCATGCTTACTAAATATAGCGTTTGTGAATGTCCTTGAGATAAGAATATCTCATCTTAACATTAAATGAATCAATGAATGAAAGCGAAATAAATAGAACTTAACCTCTCGTTGTACCAAGGACCCCCCCAAAAATCTTCCTTTGGTTTTTTTCTATTTCTATTAGACGAAAAGGTATATCTTTTTATATAGAATAATATAGAATAGAGTGGAGAATATTGATTCTAATGAATGATTCAGGAATATGAATCACAAACCAAAAAATTATCTACAATGAGGAAAGTAGGAAAGGTGAAAAATCCCTTGTATTTAATCATAACATTCCATTATTATTTAATTTAATTATAACATTCCACTATATTGACAAAAAAAAATATATTTATACTATGATCATAGTATGATAGCGGTTATGCAAGTAGCCCCCATCGTCTAGTGGTTCAGGACATCTCTCTTTCAAGGAGGCAGCGGGGATTCGACTTCCCCTGGGGGTAGGGTATACTACGAAAGGAAGTTGATCACGGATTATTATCAATAAGCCTAAAAGTGATTCTTTGTGGGTCGATGCCCGAGCGGTTAATGGGGACGGACTGTAAATTCGTTGGCAATATGTCTACGCTGGTTCAAATCCAGCTCGACCCAATAATTCGACAATCTACCATGAGAGGGTATAACCCCCCCTTACAAAAAAAATACTCGATACGGAGATAAAAAAGAATAAAAATTTCCGCCAGATCGCCTATTTATTTCCCGGGGATTGTAGTTCAATTGGTCAGAGCACCGCCCTGTCAAGGCGGAAGCTGCGGGTTCGAGCCCCGTCAGTCCCGTCAGATCGACTAAATACATTAATCAATTCTTTCAAAACAATGAACGGGAAGCGGGTTGGAGAATTTCATTCCCAAAACAAGGAGGGATACCTCTTTATTTTATTCCCTTTTCGTACAAGAAAAGAATATGTTGATGGGTTAGTCCAATTAGTGCTAGCACTGCAGTAAGCATTTTCAAGAAAGACAAGATATATTTTATGGACTGTTCCAGATCCACGGAATGCAGCAGAGTACTCTATTTTTTTGAAGGGGACAGACAGACACAAAACAAACGGAATTCCCAATATAATTTGATATAGATTCCTAGTGTTAATAATCTACGGAAGTAGTTTTTTCTTAGTTGAGGTTGGAACTGCGTGAATAATGGAATTGGAAAGGTGATAATATGATACTTCATCAGATAATTATACACGGGAGATGTAAGGTAATACAAAAAAAAGAACAGAAATAAATATTTAAATATAATAATAATAAATAAAGGGCTTTTTTTTGATCGGGAATCCAAGTTGGGATTCGGTATGATTAAACGAACTTCCTATGTTATACTATTCCATTTTTGACAACGAATTGATTTAAGAATTCAGCTATTGTTATTCATAATATTGATCCGATTCAAAACCATGGAGAGGTAATTCATCCATTGAATTGAAAGGAGAAGGACTTGTCATCTCTATGGGATTAAAATGGGATTAAATCCCGGGTTATTGTGAAATTTGATTTTCGATTATGGAAGTAAATATTCTTGCATTTATTGCTACTGCACTATTCATTCTAGTTCCTACCGCCTTTTTACTTATCATTTATGTAAAAACAGTCAGTCAAAATAATTAATTAATTTGAATTAAACGGAGTAAACTTTTTTGAATTCTTGAATTCACGAAATAAACTGAAAAAAAGTTTCGCATCTTAAACCTTAAATGAAATAAGACGACTACAATTCCTAGTATCCCGTATATAAATCGTATAGTAGAAAGAAATAGATGAATCTTTCTACCATACGATCTACACAGTGGATAGCAATTCCACACATGGAATTGCTATATCACCCCAGTCTATTTATTTGATATATTTTTTTGTTTTGATCAATCCGAAAGAATCATTTTCTTCTTATGTCTTAGGGTTCTAATGACTATATTTTTATATCATTTTAACTAGGAATCCAGGTATCTATCAAAAGAAAGGAATCCCATTAATGAAGTAAAAACGATAGGGGTGTATAGTAATAAAATTCCTAGCAAACTTTCAATTGATTGAGTAGTTTCGCGAGCACTTCTCAGATTTTGAAAAGGAAGAGTAAGCCTCACTGATTTTGAACGGTACCGCCTCAACCGCGCTATGAAATGTGATTCGATAAAGCATAAATCTAATTTCTATCGAATTTCTATAAGATAATTAGATTTAGATTTAGATAAAGGTGCGTTAAATGTGCAATATGTGACTCACTTTACTCTTATCTATAGTATCTTGTTCGATAATCGCCAAGTCTATACCATTTTTCATAGAAAATACATATGCACTTAACAAAATACAAAATAAATGACAAACTAAATTCTTCTTTGAACAGTAATGGAACAATAAAGAGAGAAACAACTCAAGAAAAAAGAATAATAAAAAAAGAGGGGTCCGGTCGTCCTACGTATCTGTCTCTAAGCCTGCTAAGAGTTCGGTGATTGAAATTCGGAAGAATTTTGTTGGAAAAGGGTGCCTATCATAGAGATCCGTTTCAAAATACAAAGAAAGGAAGCAGTGAAATATCTCTTTGAGAGAAAGAGTATGATTCAGAGAAAACATTGCTTCATTCGCATATAATGAAATTTAAAATAAAAATGAAGATCCTTGGATTTTATTTATAGTTCAAAACGCATTGCAGAATGATCTAGAAAACAATTGATAGAGCATGCATCATAATACCCTTATAGTCCACTTCTTCCCCACACTACAAGTGATAGGGAAAATGTAAAGACTACCATTAAACCAGCCCAAGCAAGACTTACTATATCCATGTGAATTATGCCCCCTTATCTCTATAACTATCAAGGAATTATTCTATTGTTACTCACTACTAATAGTATAGTCGAATCGATAGAACATAGTCAAAAAAGGGCATTCTGATCGAAAACTCTTGCTAAACCAATCAAATAAACCCACTCATTGTAGAAAGGGATTCCTATATCATTTCGAATCCTGAAAGAGAAAACATAAGCAAAACAAAATATGTAGTAACCTCTCGAAGGGATGTTATTAATGGAACATGTAGTAATACTAAGGTCTATTTTTTTCTTAATCCTCAGAAGGAAAAAGAACAATAAATATCTAAATGTCTACTTAACCTCATTTGTACCTTTTACCGATATTCCAATTTAAATTCAAATTAACTTTTAATTATTCATCCAACATATATCGTGTATGTGTATAAAGGATCTTCCGTCCTTGCCACAAGTATTGGAATTGAATTCCATTTCCTATTCCTACCGGGGTGTCCAATTAAATTCAGGGTCCAGTCATCAAACACTCGATTAGTAGTCCAAAGATTAGTGAGTAGTAGTAGGGGGGGTCGGGAAGTCTCGCTAACCCCCTTAACCCCACGAATAACTTATTGCGTCTAGGATTTACAATCTTTTTGAAAAACCCCAGCCGGATACTTTGAATCAAACAAGTACCAACAGCCTATTTTCTCCCGTTTCTGCTGAAAAGGAATTCGGCGATTTCTTATCAGCCGAAGAGGGGATTTCAAGGTTTTTTTGATTAGGCGGCACCCGGATTTGAACTGGGGAAAAAGGATTTGCAGTCCCCCGCCTTACCACTCGGCCATACCGCCAAAATGATATCAAAAGAGGTGCATTTCTCACGTGCTCCTAAACTGCTTTTCTTGTCCTTGGAACTTTATTTCCTTTTTTCTTAAGCCCCCTTTTCTTTTCCTAAAAAACTTCCCATCCTTTTTTTTACTTTTTTTATTGGATTGGAGCCACCCCTATCTAGTATCTCAAAAAGGCTAACCCCTTTCCCTTTATATTAAAAAAATGAATCCCTTTATACTTTATATTAAATTATATTAAAACTATTAAAAAATCAAATGTAGATTTTCATTCGCAAAATCCAAAATTTAGGACAAATTTGAACCGTGAACTATGGATTGCTCACGGCGAATTCATGACCGGTTTGAATCCCAAAATTAGATTTGATTTACCTAATGATAGAAGACAATCCAAATTGATACTTCGTGGTCTTAGTCTTTCTCAATTATAATTATAACCTTATACTATTATTAGAATTATAATAGTATAAGTATATCTGAACTTATGTAAACCCAAAAGTGAAACCGTTAGACCAAGATTTAGGAGTTTATTTATATATGTAGCCTTTGTTCCCTCTAAGTAATTATTAGGAAATTATCCTATTTCAGTTTTGAATTGAATAGAAAAATTTTTAAAGAGCACACCCCCGTGCTGCCAAAAAGGTAATACAATAAAAGCGAAGATGAATATTATCTATATACCTATTTAAAAAATACAACCCCCCTTTCTATTATAGAATTCACAGTCGTATTCT